ACCAAGCGTAGGTTTCTTTCACTAATTTGTTTTTTTCTATTCCTAACTACGTTCTTTTTCTCGTAAAACTGAGGGGTAAAAAAAACAAGAAAAAATCAAATCGCACCATCTCTGTAATAGGTAAATGCCTTTTTTTCTCCTGAAGTTGTCGGAATTATTCGTAATAAAATATTGGCTACAATTGAAGAGGTCTTATCAATAAAATTTCCATTTATTCGAGATCTAGGCATAATTAGCAATTCATTCTATAATTCTTCTCATCCCCCTTCGGGGAAAACAATCCCACAAAAAAAAGGAATTGTACAGTACAAAATAACATAAAAACAGACTAATTGGAAAAAATGTGGTGTCCCCCTTTTGGACAAAGATGAAATGAAATAGTTGAATCAGATTAGATTTCATTCCAATTTCGTAGTATATTACTATTTCATCTAAGTTGAATAACCAAGTTTACTATGGATTTTGATAACTCGAGAAGTTTTGATTTGGTTATGATCCAAAAAGGAAAAGAATGGAATACTCATTCCATGATAAATTCAAATATTCAAATAAAATAACCATCTTTTTTGTTTGCATAACGTGTATGTGCCACACCATACAATTGAAATAGAAAGATTCGTCGGACGAATCATGAATTCCATGGGTTAGCTGATGAAAGAAGTTGTTGTTGATAAATATGAAATTGGAAAAGAAATTTCTTCTTATGGAACCATCGGGCGATCATACATGTACTACAATTAAGATGAAGGACTCGCTATTCATTCGGGTTTTGGTCAAGAATAACATTCTGTAGGAGAGATGGCCGAGCGGTTCAAGGCGTAGCATTGGAACTGCTATGTAGACTTTTGTTTACCGAGGGTTCGAATCCCTCTCTCTCCGTTTCTTTTCATTCATCAACGTTACCGACTACAATGTATCAAATAAAATAAGAATTGATATCATTATTCTAATGATAAGACCCTTATTTAATAGACATTCTCTATCCCTAATTAATCCCTGTGATAGGTAAAATACAAATAGAGATATCGTATTGATATTGAAAAAAAGAAAAAGAATTCTATTGCCGATCCTTTTTTGATACATGAATGAGACAGGGCACGAGGTGCTCTATTTACTTCAGCGAAAAGAGTCAAAATTGGTATGAACCTTGCTTTTTTATTTTCATTAGAATCAAGTCTGACGGGAATAATATTCTACGACCAACAACTCATTTATTTTAAGACCGATCCATTTACTATCTATTATTTGATTGACAAATCCTTTATATTGTAAGGAGTCAATAGTCAAATGGTTTGGCAATTCCCCGTGGGGGGATGAAACAAGATAATTTTGAATCAGAGCTTTCGATCTTTCTTTATCCTTCGTAGTAATAATATCTCGGGGTTTGCAACGATAACTTGGTATATCCACTATACGACCATTAACTAAAATGTGTCTATGGTTAACTAATTGTCTGGCTCCAGGAATGGTCGAAGCCATACCTAATCTAAAAAGGATGTTATCCAAACGCATCTCAAGTAGTTGTAGTAAAACCTGGCCTGTTGACCCTTTGGCTTTTCCAGCAATATGCACATATTTAAGTAATTGTCGCTCTGTCAGACCATAATGAAAACGCAATTTCTGTTTCTCTTCTAAACGAATACGGTATTGTGATCTTTTTCCAGAGCGCAATTGGGTTTGAAGATCACTTCTGGATCTGGGTCTTTTACTAGTGAGTCCCGGTAAAGCCCCCAGCCGGCGTATTTTTTTGAAACGAGGTCCTCGGTAACGAGACATATAAAGGCTCCTTTTTGATTCACTTTTATTTGACAAAAAAATATAAATTCAGACTGAACTAAAGGATCAGCAAAGCAAAACTCAATTTACTAAAGTCCTACAAAAAAGAATAAAAGAAATTTTATCAATATTCGGATTTTTTGTATATATAGGAAATTAAAGCGAAGGTTACATTTTCCAATTTCTTCTGTAGAGATCTAATTGTTCTAGTCAACTTTTTTATTCATAGCTATAGCTGCAAGTTACCATGACATAATAGATCGGTGACCCGACATTTAGAGAAAGCGAGAGTAGATATTTTTCCTCATGGAAAGAAAAAAATTGATAAAGAAAAAGAGCCGGCTATCGGAATCGAACCGATGACCATCGCATTACAAATGCGATGCTCTAACCTCTGAGCTAAGCGGGCGGATATAAGAGCAATAGTGTATAGGAATACAGGAAACTATCGGATCTTAGCTATTACCTAGTGATTCTTCTTCTTTTTTTAATTTATTGATTATTTAAATTTCTTATATTTATTAGTTATATATTTTAGATTCTATTTAGAAAATAGAAAAGAAAACTATTTAGATATAGATAAATTAGATATCTAAATAGAAATAGAAATTAAATTCCATATTCATATATATATGAATATAAAATATCAATATATCAATGAAATTAGGATTTGAAATGAAAAAAAAAGAATGAATATCGACCGTTCCACTATTCCAAACTGCACTGTAAAAATTAAGGAGGAGGAAAGGCACATATATATGTGGGATATATCTATCCATATTGAATTGGGAATACATCAATGATAGAATCAATTTCGTATTGAAACAAATAGGGTTCATCCAATAGAGATGAAATGATAGAATATAGAATAGGGGGTGGAAAAAAAAGAAAATAACAGCATACACTTTTTCGATATAGGAATCATTACCTAATGAATTCAATAGTCCCAAGATAAATGAAAGAGGTGGATGAAATTACCCTTGTCTCAAAAGAAAGGGGGATATGGCGAAATTGGTAGACGCTACGGACTTGATTGGATTGAGCCTTGGTATGGAAACCTGCTAAGTGGTAACTTCCAAATTCAGAGAAACCCTGGAACTAAAAATGGGCAATCCTGAGCCAAATCTTTGTTTTGAGAAAAAAGATGGAAAATGAGAATAAAAGGGATAGGTGCAGAGACTCAATGGAAGCTGTTCTAACGAATGAAATTGACTACGTTACGTTAGTAGCTAAAATCCTTCTATTGAAATGACAGAAAGGATAACCTTATATACCTAATACGTACGTATACATACTGACATAGCTCTATATATGAAAATAGAAATCTTCTATTTCTATTATATATTAATTATAATGATAGAGATCAAAAAATCTATGAAAAATTGAAGAGTTATTGTGAATCAATTTCAATTTAAGTTGAAAAAAGAATCGAATTCAAATATTCAGTGATCAAATGATTCATTCCAGAGTTTGATAGATCTTTTGAAGATTAATTGGACGAGAATAAAGAGAGAGTCCCATTTTACATGTCAATACCGACAACAATGAAATTTATAGTAAGAGGAAAATCCGTCGAATTTTTAAATCGTGAGGGTTCAAGTCCCTCTATCCCCAATAAAAAGCCCATTTTACTTCCTCACTCTTTATTTATTCTCATCCTCTTTCTTTTTTTTCATCAGTGGTTTAGTTTAACCAAAATGAAATATCTTTATCATTTCATTAACTCTGTTCTTTCACAAATGGATCCGAATCAAAATCCTCGTATCTTCTTCCAATCCAATCTCATTTGTTTTGTATAGTACGATATGAACATATATATATATGTTCAAGGAATTTCCGTTATTGAATCATTCATAGTCCATATCTTTTTCCTGACATTTACAAAGAATGTTTTCTTTTTGAAGATCTAAGAAATTCAGGGGCTAGGTCCAATTTGTTAATATTTTATTTTTTAATTCTTTTCATTGACATAGATATAAGTACTCTGCTAGGATGATGCACGGGAAATGGTCGGGATAGCTCAGTTGGTAGAGCAGAGGACTGAAAATCCTCGTGTCACCAGTTCAAATCTGGTTCCTGACACGTGAATAATGTATCGGATAGATATTCATACCTCATACAAATGAAATTAATTCATTGAGACGAGATATTCTTTACTTTCTTTTTCATTTTTTTCCTCTCTATTCACACTTTTCTTATTCCAAAAGTATGTGAAAATTTCGTATATATCTCAAATCTAATAGCTAAAAAAAATTAGCTAAAAGGATTCAATCAAAGATTGGAAGGATAGGAATAGAAAGGATGTATTTCAGACATAGTACAAATAAACTCCGATTCTTCTCATTTTGCATTTCTTCATTTCATCTCTTCTGTCTTTTCTTTCAAATTTCATATTTTTTTGTCACTCTTGCTCAAGTTACTTTCTGAGGTCCCCACTAAGTGATGTGCGAGGTACAAAGTTCATGGTGCAGAATCATCCTATTGTGCTCATACGAAATGTATATTATATGATATCTTCCCGATTGGGGAATAGCAATGAGAGCTTCTTTTTTTCTTTTAGCCCCTCCACAATACGAATGAAAGTCCAGTTACTCTGTTTCATCTAGAAGGGGAATGCCAAGATGCTCATTGATTGATAAAAAAGGGGTTTTTTATCAATCAATGAGCATCTTGAATTTCATAGAAATTGGGCGTAATATAGTCTTTACGTAAGGGCCAGCCTATCCAACTTTCAGGCATCAAGATACGTTTAAGGCGAGGATGATTTTCATAAGAAATTCCCAACATATCATAAGATTCCCGTTCCTGAAAATCAGCACTTCTCCAAATCCAGAAAACTGACGGGGTTTGAGGATTACTCCTGGGAGCAAATATTTTTATGCATACCTCTTCTGGTTTATCTATACCATACCGTATTTTCGTAAGGTGATACACACTAGCTAAAAATCCGCCTGGTGCTACATCATAGGCACACTGGGAGCGCAAATAATTGTAACCATATACATATGAAATGACAGCAATGGAATCCCAATCCTCGGTTTTTATTTGTAAAGTCTCTATTCCTCGGCAATCAAAGCCTAAAGATCTATGAATTAGCTCATGCTTGACTAGCCAATCAGATAAATGAACCTGCATCTTCTTCATTTCTCCCACATTTTTCTTTGTATGAATATTTCACATTGACAATGAAATTGTTAATGATTGACCCACTGTTTATTATTCTG